TAAATTTAGAAAGTAAGATTTCCATTTCTTCAAAAGAAGATCAGTCCCTCTTGAAGCGATAATAGATTTTCCTTGATACCTAACATAATGCATGAAAGGATCCTTGAATAACCCTAGGGGTTTCTGAAAATCATTACAAGAAATTATTCCAATATCTTTCATTTTTCCATAGAAGTGTGTTCGCTCAAGAAGGGGTCCAAAAGATGTTGATTGTAAATAGGATGATGATTTGCGAAGAAAAACAAATATGGATTCGCATTCAACTACATAAGAATTATATAGGAACCTATAGAGTCTTGCATTATCTTTTGAAAAACCATAAGTCGATTTTTTTGTAGTAATGTCATTACTCCAATTGTGATAGTCATGAAAAAACAATCGTAATAAATGTAAGGTGGGAACATCCTGTATCCAGCATTGTAGAATTTGAATCAATTTTTCTAGATGGACTGGATAAGGTATCAGTATATCTGATATATAATTTAAATGTGCAAATTTATCCTCTAAAAATGAAAATATTGAATGAATAGATCGTAAATTCTGATATTTCGGTATTTCTTTTTTTTCTTTTAGTGAAGATATTAATCGAAGTGAAAAGGGAATTTCTACAACGATAGAAAAACCCTCTGATATCATTTGATAATAAAAGTTCTTGTTGTGTCCGACAAATCTATTTTGTTTAGCATTATTAACAGAATGTATCAAGCTATTCTGTTGGTATAGTCTCTTAATTAACCTTTTGACAAGTAATGAGCTATATTTTTTGTCATAACCTGAAATTTCAACGGGTTCATTAAAAGTTGATGCATTTACATTTAAACCCTGATCATAAGCAAGTGCATAAATATACTCTTGAAAGAGAAGTGGATATAGGAAGTGTTGTTGTTTAAATCCACCCTTTTCTAAATATCCTTTGAATTCTTCCATGAAAAATTATACTTGAACAAGAGATAGGAAGCTTTTGTTCGATGATCAAATGATACATAGTGCGATATGGTCAGAACTAGTATGTCTATAAAAGGAAATAGGCATACAGTAAAGAAAAGTAACCCCCAAAAACAGAGAGTCCAATCCCTAGATTTTCTTCCTTTCTTTGCGGCTAAAATGAATTTATGTTAGTTAACCTAACAAGAAAAAGGTTAAAAATCGTTTATTTTTGCAACCCAATCGCTCTTTTGATTTTGGAATTGATTTTTTAGTTATCAATATGCTCTTTCTTTTACACACTCATGTCCACTCTACCCTATCTATAATGGAGAATAGTTAGGATTCAAAAAGTCATTAATGATTCACTAGAGAATCCTGTCCCGTATCAGGCACTAATCTATTTTTAACGTCTAATTAGATTAGATCGGGTAATAATTCAAATTAAGAACATAAGCTCGTCACTTTTTCTTTTCCTAGAATTCGAGCCATAAAACTCTATCCATTTATTCATTTGACCGAAGAGTCAAATCAAATGTGAACTCATTTTGTCCCCTTACTCACGAAAAACTATCGATCCAGTAAGGATGACCTTTTTAAGAGTTCAACATTAAAAATTTATAGTACTTGATGACTATTACGACATGCTATTTTTTCCATTCATTACCTTTCAGGATCAGTCGTGGTCTTTATAGACTCTACCAATAGTCTGGACGAATTCGTTACTTCATCCAAATGTGTAAAAGATTATAGCCGCACTTAAAAGCCGAGTACTCTACCGTTGAGTTAGCAACCCTGTCTGTATAATATATGAATAGAATATGTTAAGTTAAGAGTCGATACAATCATAATCTAAACATAAGCAGCTAAACCAATATAACCAATATAAATAGTAATGGAAATCGATGCATTTATTTAGAATGACAATGGAATTATATTTGTTCAATACAACATTGTCAATATGAATTAAATGCAAATAAATTCCAGTTTTTACAATAAAAAAGATTTGTGTTGGATTGGCACAACATAAACTATATCAGAAAATTTTCGAAAAATGTAAAGAACAAGTCAACAATATAATATATAAAGTTTCTTTAGGCACTAAAACGACAAAATATTAACTGCTTTTTCCTTACAAAAAAAGTCAAAAGACAAATGTTTAGTAAAATAAAAAGCTATATGATATAAAGGCTATTAGTGCTAGACATTATGAACTAACTTTGTGTATTTTCATTCAAATTTCTTATTTAAATAAGTCTGCCTTCTTAAAAATATCATTAACAGTTCTTGTGGGTTGAGCCCCTTTTTCAAGAAAATCTAGAATAACTGGAACATTTAAATAAGTTTGATTCTTTATCGGATCATAAAAACCCACTCTCCGAAGATCTCTTCCTTCTCTTCGGGATCGAACATCAATTGCAACGATTCGATAGATTGCTCATTGGGATAGATAAGCAAAGCCCCCCCCCACAGAAACGTATAAGAGGTTTTCTCCTCATACGGCTCAAGAAAGAATGATTCTAAAACTCAAATGTTTATCTTTACTCAAAAAAATACAATGGACATTTTTCTTTAGTTGAGTTTTAAGATTTTTAATTTTAAGTCATTCAATTTACATTTTTTAATAGCAATAAAAATCACTAGTCATGTCATAATATCGCCCTCTAATGCTACAATATAAAGGGAAACACTTTTATCTATATAAAAAGAATGAACTGAATTAGACTATGATTTAAATTGTTTTATTTTTACATAAAGACAAAAAACTTCATTCATTTGTCCTCATAACTCAAGTTGGGTAGCTTTGAAAAAAAAATTCCAATAGAAATCCTTCGAATTTATTGAGTTGTCTCTAACACCTTTTGTCTGTCTCATCTGAAATCTGTTTGTTTATTATTCTTTAGTCCAATTCCTAAATTGGAGAGAATTTCATTGTCAAGACACTTTTCAAAAATGTGTTTTCTTGTTCCGCAATCCTTAATCTTTGTTTTATCGAATCCTTGGGTTTAGACATTACTTCGGTGATCTGACTTCTTTGAAAATGGCAGCAACATACCCTTTCTAGGAAAAATGATACGAAAAATCATTCGCCTGTAATACACTTTTGATCGAAATAGTTTTACCGTACTAATTCCAACAAGTTTAACTTTTTGAGTGTAAAGAAAAATTGTTAGAATTTGATTTTTTTTCGATTATATAATTATATTTATATATTATATTATTATTATATATAGAGATTATATTATATATAGAGAATAGAGATAATATAATGTTTAGATATAGAGATATGTTTTACAAAGTAGTCCAGCTTGTTAATTGGCATTAACCCTAGATTCGGTCCCTTGATATGATAAATCAATCATTATTTTATACTCGAGCTTCATCGTGTACTATTTACTTATAACACCCCCAAATTGGGTCCTTAGTAAAGCAGAACAAACCATGTCGAGATAAGAGCATCCTCATTTAGATAGAAAATGGCGGATCTAAGAATCCACAGAAAAGATCACGTCCTTCAAGTCGCACGTTGCTTTCTACCACATCGTTTTAAACGAAGTTTTACCATAACATTCCTCTAATTTCGAACCGGGATGGAATTGATTCAATATGGAATCATGAATAGTCATTGACTCAGTTTAGTCCATACCCTTTTTTATCCATTTACTTTACTTTTTAGTTAGTTTAGTTAAGAATAAAAAAAGTCTTTATGCTGCGAAGCCTCGGCAAGAAAACAAAAAAAAATACAAAGAGTAAACTTAAAGTTTTTTTAGATGTATGTCAATTTCAAGTAAATGTCTTTTATTTTATTGATTTTTTTTATTACATTTTACATTAAAATGACATTTACATTAAATTAAAGTTCAATTTAAATCAGGGAACTCACTCATTTATTTTATAGTAAATTAGGAAAGAAAAAGAAAATTATTAATGAAAATTTTTGAATTAAGGAAAAACCCCTATTTGTTCTAATCACTTAAATTACTTAAATTTTAATTAATCGGACGAATAAAATTCGACGTGTATTTTATCAAAATCATTTATTTTAATTAGACTTGGATTTATTGAAGTGCCAAGTTTTCATACAAATTGAGAAAAATGATTTAGTTTAATTAAAGGATTTTATCCTGTGCTTTACTTTAAAGTATAACTCTATATGTTATGTTTTCCAAAAAACTTAATTTATTCTTCGCTAAAGCCGTGTTCGTGATGATAAACAACTACCTAAGAATCTTTAGTGTATATGCTTGATATCTCATTCATTAAAAAAAAAACTACAAATATGAATTTGGATATGTGGAATTAAATGAGAAATTTTGAATTGGATAAGATAAATAGAGAAATTGACAAAGAAAGCTAAACCAACGTGGTTTATTCACGGGGATATAATATAATACAAAAAATGTTCTATTCCCTTATATTATATAAGAGTAAGATCATTATTTTCGTGTTATTTATTTTTTCCTATGAAAAAATAAAGAAATGATAAACTAAACGGAGGAATATGCTATTTACATAGCCATAGCCATTAGATACAAGCCGCATTTGTTAACAATGCCGTGTGGTAATTATATGGATTGAATTTTGGCAATTATCTGATTTAATCATGATATTTTTGGGGGTGAACCAAAAGCAAAGACCTTATTAACTCCATAAATCGACCACAAAAAATACATTACATAATATATATGGTAGAGCAGACAACTCGGTCATTTTTTCTTTTACATTTTACATTAAATACATTAAAAGTTTGCTTTAGATTTTTGATGAATTCAAAAAAAGTGAGTCAAATTAATAGACTATATCTAATTGCTCTACCGAGTTGCTACATTAACTTAGATTTTTATGTATTTGAACAGGATACAAAAAAAAATAAAAAAAAAGAAATGGGTATAACTTTTTTTGAGATTCCTATTTAAGTGGCATTTGACTCCATTCTAATTAAATTATAGGCTATTTCACTGAAAAAAGGACTAAAATAAGGGACTATTAGTAAGGGACTATTATTATATATAAAAACCTATAAAAACCTCTATTCTCTGATTTAGTCGTCTTTCCCTACATAGACTGTAGAGTACCTTATTCGCTTATTTTAGGCTTTAATTAAACGAAATCGATAGACTTTCTGGATCTGGGACGGAAGGATTCGAACCTCCGAATAGCGGGACCAAAACCCGTTGCCTTACCGCTTGGCGACGCCCCATTTAGATTTATATTTGATACAAATCAAGATTATTAGTGTATTGTGGGACATTCGTCAATTCCCTATTTCATTGTAGAGAATAGAAGAATAAATTTATATATAATATATAGGCGACTCTTCCAATTCCTTCGGGTATTCTAATACGTAACACATGTGACTATAGAAGAAAAAGGAAATTCATTGATCATTACATAGAATTCAATTAAGATATTGTATGAAAGTATAATTCCTTGTATTCTCTTTTGAAAATGTAAGGATTTTTGATTTGGATTTTTGGGGGGCAGTTCAAATCAAAGAAAAAGAAGGCTTTTTTAGTTATTACTTACCTTACTTAGTCAAATTCCCTTATAGCCATTAGTTAATAAAAATTTAATTATCTCTAAAAACAAATCTTTGTTATGCTTAATATATTTTTGAATTTAATCTGTATCTGTCTTAATTCTGCTGTTTCGTCAAGTAGTGTTTTCTTGGGAAAATTGCCTGAGGCTTATGCGATTTTTAATCCAATCATAGACATTATGCCCGTTATACCTCTATTTTTCTTTCTCTTAGCATTTGTTTGGCAAGCTGCTGTAAGTTTTCGATGAAATTTCATTTTTAAAAAAGTCTACTGAAAATTTGAAATTCATCATTTATTTGAGAAAAAAGATTCCAATACTAAGTCAGAATATCAATCTTAAGTTCGTTATACATCCTCATAAAAAAAACTGTGAATTATTATCTATTGTCTAGTAGATAAAACAAGCGATAAATTTATATCAGTGGAGTTCGACGTTATGGCCGCTTTTTCCCGTGGGTGAGCAAGTACTTTACTTATTAGCTTCTTCTGTTTTCCACAAAACTTTATAGTTATATTATAAAGTTAATATTGGAATAAGCTTTTTAGTACTGAACAAATGATAATCTTGAAAAAACTGCATGAATTTGCAATTTAAGTTTTTTTTTTTAACTTAATAAAAAATATTATTCTTTCTTTTTTCATATTTTTTTGTGCCTGACATGTCAAAAGACTACAGGTGTTACATAACTCAAATGGATAATCTATTCCCTTTTAGCCCAAAAATGATCCTATTTTGGAGATTGTGTAATGCTTACTCTCAAACTTTTTGTTTACACAGTAGTGATATTCTTTGTTTCTCTCTTCATCTTCGGATTTTTATCTAATGATCCAGGACGTAATCCTGGGCGAGAGGAATAGGAATAAAAAAAAGATATTTTTATTTGCTAAGTTATCCTTGCTTTTTCTAAATAGTTTTGAAAAATGCTTTTCCTATGAGAAAATATCACAAAGAAAAAAAGAGGGATTTTTTTATTGAAGCTTATCAAGCGATCAGAGAAAACGGAGAGAGAGGGATTCGAACCCTCGGTACGAATAACTCGTACAACGGATTAGCAATCCGCCGCTTTAGTCCACTCAGCCATCTCTCCTAATTGGGAATTTGGATTTTTTCTCTTTATGTGATACTTAAAATACTAATTGATTGATAAAAATCTTATTTATTTTACAATTCAACTATTAATTTAATTAATTTCTCTTTATTTTATGAAAATCTCCTTTTATTATAATGCAAAATTCTCTATTTGTATATAATATCAATTTTGTATATAAAACTGTATAAACAATATAGAGCTAATTAGTTTATTTATACAGTTTATATAATAGTATATAAATAGATTATAAATAGATAGAATAGATAGATTATAACTAGACATTTGAATTGAATTACATATTCAAATTATATATAGTGCTATAATAAGAAATTCTAATCTAAATAATCTAAAAAACATTTAATAAATTAGTCAAATATCAAGAAAGATATGATATAAAAAAAAGAAAATTAAGTATTTATAATACTAAGGATATAAGTAAAGTCGATAGTTATTATATCTAAATTAACTAATAATAAATAATCCAAAAGTGAAATATATCAAATATATATAAATATATAAATATAGGATACACTTAAATAAGATACGATAAATCTGCTTTGACTTGAACACCAAACAGCTATCTCCACTAGAAAACTCCCTTTTTTTTTCCTAATTTTGATTTGAGTTACCAGGCCTGGCTAGTACATAGCTGGGCCATTACTTTTTTTACCAGCAATTAGAATGATTTCTAATAATATATCTAATATATAAAAATATATGTAATATATTATTCTCTCAATTCACTAATGTAATGAATAGACTAGTCTTTTAGTTTTTGATTCAGATTATAACATTGCATGTTATATGATGTAGTAAATATATAAGTCGAACTCAACTTCTAATTAGATAGACCTCTATATATGTATATACAACTAGTGTAGTTCTAATTTGAAACTTATTATAACTCATTTTAGAGTAATTATATATAATATAACTCACCCACT